AACTGCCTATTTACAATACAGACGTGGTGATCAGTTGGATCTTTGATTAATTAACATCTCGTTTTTATTGACCTCCTACTTCCTTTAATCCGCGGGAGGTAAAATTTAGGTTGCTGCTCAATTATTTTAGTGTAATTTTTACCTCCCGCGATTAACAAGAACACAGAATCACGCCCTGTAGGATTTGAACCTACGACATCGGGTTTTGGAGACCCACGTTCTACCGAACTGAACTAAGAGCGCTTTATTATCACAATAAATATTTTGTAACCCCAATTTATCTTGCATATATATATACTATAAAAAAAAAAAATGAAATATTTATTTAATTATGTATGTACAATTTTATTAATTGATCTCAATTGATCCCTCGTTACTGCTCAGAAGATAAGTAATAGGTAGGGATGACAGGATTTGAACCCGTGACATTTTGTACCCAAAACAAACGCGCTACCAAACTGCGCTACATCCCTTTCAATTGGTCTACAGTGTCATTGTAGAGAATCCCTGTCTTGTTTTCCACATCTTTATTTCCTACATTGATATACACAAACTATCTTATCATTTCTTCCTTCTTACTTTTGGTCTCATATATCATATAACAAACATATAATATGGTAAAAGACTTATATAAAGTATGAAATAAATATGAAATCTACCACAAAAAATTAATATTTTTTAGGAATTTAAGGCGGAAATGGACGTATTTTTTTTCTTTTAATAAATATCTATTTTGTACATTTCAATTTGAATTAGGAACTCCGCGTACAAGTGGTAAGTCATTAACTACATATACACATCCGGTCATATATGTATTACCATTATGTATTACAAATTCTAATAAAATTACAATAACGAATACAGAAAGAGGAGTTTTTAAAATGCGAGATCTAAAAACATATCTCTCCGTGGCACCGGTAGTAAGTACTCTATGGTTCGGGTCTTTAGCAGGTTTATTGATAGAGATCAATCGTTTTTTTCCGGATGCGTTGATATTCCCCTTTTTTTCATTCTAGCTATTGATATGGGAAGGGGGAAGAAGATTAGAGATACAATCAAATATCTGTAACTAATCCCTACCCCTCCCTTCTTTTTTTCTTTGTTTTTTTTTTCTTTTTTTACTTATTCTTTCTAAAAAAAAAAAAAAAAAAAAAACAAAGAAAAAGCGGTTTCACCCTCAGTGAAACTATGAACTCGGGCTCAGGCTCAAATTAAATTAATAATAGAATGGAAATGCGGTGGTTGGGGCAACAATATCATACAAGATACTTAACTGAAAATGAAATACTGTACGGCAATTAAAAATTATAAATATAGTTAGAAATCATTATATTACTTATTATTTATTACTATATTGATTATTGATTGCAACAAAATATTTCTTTCATAATTTGATTTCGAGTTACCTGCTTCTATTTTTGTGTCCTTTCTTCTTCCTTGCTTCGGGTCGGAAAATTAAAGAATTGAGTGAATCAAAAACCAAAGGAGGTTCATGGCTAAGGGTAAAGATGTCCGAGTAACGGTTATTTTGGAATGTACCAGTTGTGTTCGAAATCGTGTTAATAAGGAATCAATGGGCATTTCCAGATATATTACTCAAAAGAATCGACACAATACGCCTAGTCGATTGGAATTGAGAAAATTCTGTCCCTGTTGTTACAAACATACGATTCATGGGGAGATAAAGAAATAGATCGACCCGATCGCTCGTGTGTCAGTCTTCCAAGGAAGATGAAAAATTACATATTATATATAACAATATATATATATATATAATTTATTTGAATTTATTTTTGAATTTATTTAAATATAAATATAAATAAATATAAACAAATAAATATAAACAAACCAAATCCTATTTCGATCGGATCAAAGATGATGTAGAATTAAGAAATAGGATTGGGATTTTCAGGATAAGGAATAAACAAACCATGGATAAATCCAAGCGAATCTTTCTTAAATCTAAGCGATCTTTTCGTAGGCGTTTGCCTCCGATCCAATCGGGGGATCGAATTGATTATAGAAACATGAGTTTAATTAGTCGATTTATTAGCGAACAAGGAAAAATATTATCTAGACGGGTGAATAGATTGACCTTAAAACAACAACGATTAATTACTATTGCTATAAAACAAGCTCGTATTTTATCTCCGTTACCTTTTCTTAATAATGAGAAACAATTTGAAAGAAGCGAGTCAACCGCTAGAGCTGCTGGTCTTAGAACCAGAAAAAAAATAGGTTGACTCTTCAATTGAATTGAATCAAAATAAAATTCCAATCCAAACTCAAATGCGGATTGACGTTTTTTTTTTTTGTTCGAAAAATCGTAAAATCGAAATGTCCTGTCGTAAGAAAAAAAATGGGAGAAGAGGAATAAATATTTTTTATTTAACGTCTTTCTTCATTTTGATGACTTTATCATATTTTATCATACTAATTTCTACTCTACCTTCCCAGAGTTCATTCTCCAGGGAACTCCATTTAAACTATTCCAACGGATTCCTTCCAATCTCTTTATTTTATGATCTCATTGGAAATCATATAAAGACAACTCTTATTTAATATAGCTATTTGTGCAAGTATTTTACGATTAAGAAGTAACTGTCTCTTGTACAGATTGTGTATAAATTTACTATAACTAAAGTATACTTTATTCTCGCGAATTACTGCATTTATCCGAGTGATCCACAACCGACGAAAATCTCTCTTTTGTCTACCTCTATCCCGATGAGCCGAAACCAAAGCTCTTATTTTCTGTTGAGTAATAGTACGAGTAAGTCTTGAATGAGCCCCTCGAAAGGTTGATGCAAATAAACGAATTTTTGTTCTACGTCTTCGAGCTATATACCCTCGTTTAATTCTGGTCATTGAATAAATGAAACTTTGATGAATAACTAATCGATTTCCTTTCTTTCAGTTATTCCCTTCCCCTAGTCTATTAATAACAAAACGGATTCTTCCAATGTATAAAATTTAAATTCCAATGGCTTTTGCTACTATAACCTTCCCGACCACGATTTTTTTTTTTTTTTTTTTTCTAGGTGAAATGCCTAGAAAAAAATTGTATTGATATTAGGTATCAAAAACACATAAAAGTAGTAAATATAAATGGATATAGTGGGTTCCATCGTTTCTATGGTTACTTCTTAAACGGTGAGGTCCTCTCTATACACCGGAGCCCTTCTTTCATTTAATCAATGTTATTGTTAACTTGTACAGTTCACACTCTTTGGCTCTACCCATAATTATCCAGTACGAGGTCTTTCACAATGAGATCTACTTATACAGTAACGGTATTTAATTATGAAGATTAGCTGAGTAGCTGACCCTGTTAGTCCGTTCTTGCAAGAGTAAGGTATAATTTTTCTGCTTTTTAAAATAGTATTTCCCCTGCTTAATGGATATCATTTGCTATCAATGGAGAATTCTTTCTCATCTTATAAAACGAGTTGATTGGATTTGCACCAACGGAAACCATACATTTGATACCACAATAGAAGAATAGATCTTTTTGATTTTTAGATATTGAATGGAGTTCTTCCATTCTAGTCTATTCACTGGTACTGATCGTTGATACTGGATCAATTGTTTTCTTTCTTTTGTCCTAGCCCATGATCTGAACGAGTCGCACATACACCCTAGTACATGTTCCTCGTCGCTGAGGACATCCCCCAAGAGCGGGGGATTTCGTGACATTTCTGATTGGCTGTCTTGTGTTTCTAATAAGTTGTTTAATAGTTGGCATATTGAATCATATACATAATGGGCTGGTTTAGATCGATCTTAACCGGATGATTATGAATTATTTTATTTGTATATTAATAGATTAATGAATAGAATATTAAATCCGGTAAGAAGATAAAATCTCAAATCACCAATTCGTCTGAAATTTTTGTTATTTTTTCTTTTTTATTCAGTCGCTACAAGATCAACAATTCCATGAGCTTGGGCTTCTGTTGCTGACATAAAAACATCTCTTTCCATATCTTCGGATACAACCCATAAGGGTTTGCCTGTCCTTTGTACATAAACCCTTGTGACGGTTTCGCGCAGCTTCAAAAGTTCTTCCGCTTCCAAGATAAATTCTCCCGTCTGTGCCTCATAAAAAGAACTAGCAGGTTGATGGATCATTACCCTGATGATATAACATAATAAATGTTTATTCTATCTCGCATGATGGTAAGGTGAAGAGATAAAGAATAATAAAATATATAATTGAACAACCGTACAGGCATCTTTTACGCATTGCATACGGCTCTATAATGGAATTCGTTTTTACCTTACTTAAATATCAAATAAATTAAATATAGGGTCTATCAGACTCGGGTTGGTAAATGATCCAATAACCACCCTTCTTTTTGTTTTTGGAGTAGTTCAAAAATACTATGATGGCTCCGTTGCTTTATATATTTATTTCGTCTGTTATTTAGCAATCCCAAAGTTTCTTTTTTTTTTTTCAAATAAAAAAACAAGATTTTTTTTTTATTTTCATATTCTTTCATAACCTAAATATTGTTAAGAGCCTCCCGGCGTGAAAACAAAAAAGTTTGTGACGCTGAAATAGGCTTCCCGATAGATTAGATAAAATCGGAAATACCTTTTATCTCATACTACTCTTTCGATACATAATTTAAGGGTTAAAAAAATTTATCATATCGAATTCGAAGTGCCATGCTATTATTACTTAATATTCATATTTCATATAGCGCGAAGGCATAGTCTTCTTTTTTCTCTCAAATCAAATAAAAAACTCATTGGCGCCAAGCGTGAGGGAATGCTAGACGTTTGGTAATTTCTCCTCCGACCAGAATAAAAGATCCCATTGAAGCGGCTAATCCCATGCATATTGTCTGTATATCTGGTCGCACAAATTGCATAGTATCATAAATAGCTACTCCGGGTATTACCCATCCGCCAGGAGAATTTATAAACAAATATAGATCTTTGGTATCATCCTCTATACTGAGATATACCATAAGACCAATAAGTTGATTCGAGATCTCGCTATCAACCCCTTGGCCTAAAAAAAGTAATCTTTCTCGATAAAGTCGGTTGATTGGGATAAAGTTGTATCCCTTAGAAACCGTACATGCACCTTTTGATGCATACGGTTCAACAAAAATAACGAAAAAAAATAAAAGAATCAATGTGTAGATGTAGATTCTAGCGCTTTCTTTTATTTTTTTTTCTCATACCAGGCTTTTAACTTATAAAAAGGGGCTTTTCTTTCATTTTTCAAAAAAGATGGGCCTGTTTTGTTTATCTATAAAAAAAAATTACTAAATTTATCTAACTAACTTTTCATTGATGTATTGTTTCATCGAGATACAATCTCAATCGCGATGTAATTTTCTTGTTCCTGAATGGGCTTCTTCAATTTTTTTAGGTTTATGCTCTACTCCGAGTAAAGATCCGCCCGATTTGGATTTGCACATATATGACAAATGCCCCAATACCACGTCCTTTTGCTACGACTTCCTTTTTACAATTTATTTCATGTCTTACAACAGATATTCAATGCATTCATCATATTACTCGATTGATTAACAGTTTGAGATCACTTCTATTATAAATATATAAAGAAATAGAATATGATAGAATATAGTAATCATAAATAGATTTATTACCGGTTTTTTTCTAAACGGAGCCTGGATACTTCATTTTATTGGCCTAACCAAGATAACCATAAATTATTCTAATTGATAATATTAATCTGTATACCCTCCCGAAAAAATGGATCTAATTGAACTTCACGCTCCAAATTTTTGATAATTCAATCAATCTTTCTTGGGCGAAGGGGAGGATATCTCGATCGGGGAAGAGAATGGGGAAATACCATATGACCCAATATATCTGACAAGTCGCACTATACGTCAATCCACAATGCATCTTCCTCTCCAGGACTTCGAAAAGGTACTCTTGGAACACCAATAGGCATTAAATAAAAGAAAAATTAAGTACTATATCTCACTTTGATGTGAAAGCGTAACAATGGATTTAGTGTCCTACTAATATTGGCCTTTATCATATTTTATCCATAGATTGACTAAGTTCATAAAAAAAGATAAAGAAGACAAAATGAATAAAGGAAAATTATTACAAATAAGTCCTTTGAATGATGAACAAATATATATATGCATTCACTCATATAAAATGGTATCAACTCCCCTACCATTGCGTATTGGTACTTATCGGGTGTAGAATAGATCTGCTTCTTTTTGTTCCTACGAACAAAATAGTTTCATTATTACTAAAAGTAATTGAAAAGAATCAAACAAATCAAACAAATATTAATTCTTTCCCCAAGATAATCCACTAAAAAGAGGGTCCACAGCATAGTTTTTTCCAATGCAATAAAGTTACATTGTGTCTATTTTTCATTGATAAAGGGGTATTTCCATGGGTTTGCCTTGGTATCGTGTTCATACCGTCGTATTGAATGATCCCGGTCGTTTGATTTCTGTCCATATAATGCATACAGCTCTGGTTGCTGGTTGGGCCGGTTCGATGGCTCTATACGAATTAGCAGTTTTTGATCCTTCTGATCCTGTTCTTGATCCAATGTGGAGACAGGGTATGTTCGTTATACCCTTCATGACTCGTTTAGGAATAACCAATTCATGGGGCGGTTGGAGTATCACAGGGGGTACTGTAACGAATCCGGGTATTTGGAGTTACGAAGGTGTGGCCGGGGCACATATTGTGTTTTCGGGCTTGTGCTTTTTGGCAGCTATCTGGCATTGGGTGTATTGGGATCTAGAAATATTTACTGATGAACGTACAGGAAAACCCTCTTTGGATTTGCCTAAGATCTTTGGAATTCATTTATTTCTATCAGGGGTGGCTTGCTTTGGTTTTGGTGCATTTCATGTAACAGGATTGTATGGTCCTGGAATATGGGTGTCCGATCCTTATGGACTAACTGGAAGGGTACAATCCGTAAATCCAGCGTGGGGTGTGGAGGGTTTTGATCCTTTTGTTCCGGGAGGAATAGCCTCTCATCATATTGCAGCAGGGACCTTGGGCATATTGGCGGGTCTATTCCATCTTAGTGTACGTCCACCTCAACGCCTATACAAAGGATTACGTATGGGAAATATTGAAACCGTCCTTTCCAGTAGTATTGCTGCTGTCTTTTTTGCCGCTTTTGTAGTTGCTGGAACTATGTGGTATGGTTCAGCAACGACCCCGATTGAATTATTTGGTCCCACTCGTTATCAATGGGATCAAGGATACTTCCAACAAGAAATATATCGAAGAATTGGTGCTGGGTTGGCTGAAAATCAAAGTTTATCTGAAGCTTGGTCTAAAATTCCCGAAAAACTAGCTTTTTATGATTACATCGGCAATAATCCGGCAAAGGGGGGGTTATTCAGAGCGGGCTCAATGGACAACGGGGATGGAATAGCTGTTGGGTGGTTAGGACATCCTATCTTTAGAGATAAAGAGGGGCGCGAACTTTTTGTACGTCGTATGCCTACTTTTTTTGAAACATTTCCGGTTGTTTTGGTAGACGGAGACGGAATTGTTAGAGCCGATGTTCCTTTTAGAAGGGCGGAATCTAAATATAGTGTCGAACAAGTAGGTGTAACTGTCGAGTTCTATGGCGGCGAACTCAACGGAGTCAGTTATAGCGATCCCGCTACTGTGAAAAAATATGCTAGACGTGCTCAATTGGGTGAGATTTTTGAATTAGATCGTGCTACTTTGAAATCCGATGGTGTTTTTCGTAGCAGTCCACGTGGTTGGTTTACTTTTGGACATGCTTCGTTTGCTTTGCTCTTCTTCTTCGGACACATTTGGCATGGTGCTAGAACCTTGTTTCGAGATGTTTTTGCTGGTATTGATCCAGATTTAGATGCTCAAGTGGAATTTGGAGCATTCCAAAAACTTGGAGATCCAACTACAAGAAGACAAGTAGTCTGATACAATATGCTTTGTTACTTGTTACTTTTCATTTTTATTTTCTTTTTTTTTTTATTTTTAGATGGGGTACCAGATATGATTTGAATCACTGCCTTTTCTTTGACTCTTGTTCTTTATTTATCCGGGAGACGATCCCAAATAAACAGGTATGGAAGCTATAATTGTAAACCACGATCGAATCTATGGAAGCATTGGTTTATACATTCCTTTTAGTCTCAACTCTAGGAATAATTTTTTTCGCTATCTTTTTTCGAGACCCGCCTAAAGTTCCAACTAAAAAGGTGAAATGATTTGTCATTATCTCAATTGAAGTACGGATCCTCCCAATATTGGGAGGATCCGTACTTCAACTAGTCCCCGTGTTCCTCGAATGGATCTCTTAGTTGTTGAGAGGGTTGCCCAAAAGCAGTATATAAGGCGTACCCAGTAAAACTTACAAGTAAACCAGATAAAAAGATGGCAACTAGGGTTGCTGTTTCCATGATTATATAGTTTTAAGACATTATAAAGTTTTAAGACCACAATGGATCTATGATAAGATCATTTATTTACAACGGAATGGTATACAAAGTCAACAGATCTTACTGAATATAAAATATTATGGCTACACAAACCGTTGAAGGTAGTTCTAGATCTGGCCGCCCAAAACGAACTAATGCGGGGAGTTTATTGAAACCATTGAATTCAGAATATGGTAAAGTAGCTCCTGGGTGGGGAACTACTCCTTTGATGGGTCTCGCAATGGCTCTATTCGCGATATTCCTATCTATTATTTTGGAGATTTATAATTCTTCCATTTTACTGGATGGAATTTCAATGAATTAGATTCACAAGAACCATTAACTGGCTTTTTCAATACAAAGTGAAGCGTTTAGGTTTCTGATTTTTATCCCATTCTATTTTGGTAGTTTGACCGTGGAATTTCTTTGTTTCTGTATTTCCGGAATATGAGTGTGTGACTTGGTATAAACGATCCTATGGATAGTACAGAGAATGGGTCTGTCATCTTGATAGAGATGGTTTTACTTCGTCGGATATTCATTCTAGTATCTGGAGCACGGAATATATGAAATAGATTACTATTAGAACTATGATTCATACTTAATAGTCAGACCTCGTGTCCGGACTTCAAAAAATTTTTTCAAAGAGTTAGAAGTTATAAATAGAAATATTTTTATTCTTTCAAACTTCCGTTTATGCTTATTTTGATCAAAGGACAAAACAAAGGTTTCTTTGGTTTGGATTTTTAGTCATTATATCTATTCATTGAATAAGTGATGATCCAATGGTTCTTACTCAGGGAATTTTGGGACTTAGACTTAGTTTGAAAGGGTTTTATTGAATCATCGTGGTTTTAGTATGAATCTGAGGTTTTAATCAATTCATAGGGTCTTAACAAGAGAATTCCTATCAATAATAAAGAAAACAGCAGTAAAGCCGCATTACACATAAATAACACCAAAGAAAATAGGTAAATAGAAGATTCAAGAGGCCTATAACGATCAATATATAGACGAATGAGCCGACTTGATTTTTTGGCATTATAACCACAAAGAAGAGCTTTCGGATTTTTATTCTTTAGTATCTTCAAAAAAAAAATTGAATCATAAATCATAGAATTAATAAATTTCAAACTTTATATTACACACATCCGTTAGAACTAGTATTTGGGTGTTTCTGTTTGAGCCGTACGAGATGAAATTTTCATATACGGTTCTCCGGGGGGGTCCCCTTGATTTACCTATCTCAATAAAATCTATGATTGGTTCGAAGAACGTCTTGAGATTCAGGCAATTGCCGATGATATAACTAGTAAATATGTTCCTCCTCACGTCAACATATTTTATTGTCTAGGGGGAATTACGCTTACTTGTTTTTTAGTACAAGTAGCTACCGGGTTTGCTATGACTTTTTATTATCGTCCGACCGTTACGGAGGCCTTTGCTTCTGTTCAATATATAATGACTGAAGCTAATTTTGGTTGGTTAATCCGATCAGTTCATCGATGGTCGGCAAGTATGATGGTCCTAATGATGATCCTGCACGTATTTCGCGTGTATCTCACCGGCGGCTT